TTCAACGGATATATAATAGAAAGTTAAAAACTTCATTAGCCGCTTGATTCGATTTGCCTCGAAGATACGAAGTAACAAAAATCCGGAATCTCTTCTTTGTGATGATAATGCCAAAAAATATCAAGTTGGCTCATCTGTCTTTCTTTATGTTGATCGTTACAGGCCTCTTGAATCTTCTCTTCCCTATTTTTTATTTGTTATTTGATTTATTGTTTTTTTTGTGCGTACTGCGGATTTACTCTTGTTTTACTATTGATAGGAATTCTCTTGTTGAGACCCTATGAATCAATTGAAACCTCAGATTCATACTAGAACCACGATGATTTAGCCTCAAGCTAAACTCAAAGGTTCTCTGAGTAAGAACCTTTGATGATCACTTATTGAATGAATGGATGTAATGACTCAACAAAATCTAGAGAAAGAGTTATCCTTCGGTCAAAATAAATCTGAAGGAATAAAATTCGTTTGATTTAGGAAATACCTATTTGAATTTTTTTTGAGTCCGGTTGCGGGGTCTGAATAAATAGTAGGTATGAATCATAGTTCAAATATTTCTTTTCTTGATCTATTCTACTTTTCTTGATCTATTCTATATATTCCGTGCTCCAGATACTAGAATAAATATCCGACGAGGTAGAATCATCTTGATAGAGATAACAGGTCCATTCTATGTATTATCAATAGGATCAATTATAACAAGTCACACACTCATATTCCGGAAATACCGAAACAAATAAATTCCACGGTCGAACTACCAGAATAGAATGGTCTAGAAATCCAAGTCTAAAGTAATTTTTTCTTTGATTGAAAGACTAGGACTTCATAGTTCTTATAAACCTAACTCATTGAAATTCCATCCAGTAAAACGGAAGAATTATAAATTTCCAAAATAATAGATAGGAATATCGCAAATAGAGCCATTGCGACCCCCATAAGCGGTGTAGTCCCCCATCCCGGAGCTACTTTACCATATTCCGAATTCAATGGTTTCAATAAATCCCCTACAGTAGTTCGTCTTGGCCCAGATCTAGAACTATCCTCGACGGTTTGTGTAGCCATAAATCCTATTTAACGATTGTTTGAGATCTGTTGACTTTGTATACTATTCCGTTGTAGTTGTAAATAAACGATCTTATCGTAGATCCATTGTGATCTTGAAATTATCTAAAAATGGAAACAGCAACCCTAGTCGCCATCTCCATATCTGGTTTACTTGTAAGCTTTACTGGGTACGCCTTATATACCGCTTTTGGGCAACCCTCTCAACAACTAAGAGATCCATTCGAAGAACACGGGGACTAGTTGAAGTAATGAGCCTCCCAATATGGGAGGCTCATTACTTCAATTAAATTATTTCGAAAGGTTATTTCATTTTTTTAGTCGGAACCTTAGGCGGTTCTCGAAAAAAGATAGCGAAAAAAATTATCCCTAAAGTCGAGACTAAAAGGAATGTATAAACCAATGCTTCCATGGATTCGATCGTGGTTTACAATTATAGCTTCCACACCTATTCATTTGGGATCATTTACCATATCATATAAAGAAAGAAAAAAAGTCAAAGAAAAGATGGTGATTCAAGTCAAGATTTCTCTGATACCCAATGTCAAATAAAAAAAATAGAGGCGAAAGATACCACAACAATGTCGTATCAGACTACTTGTCTCCTTGTAGTTGGATCTCCAAGTTTTTGGAATGTTCCAAATTCCACTTGAGCATCCAAATCTGGATCAATACCAGCAAAAACATCTCTGAACAAGGTTCTAGCGCCATGCCAAATGTGTCCGAAAAAGAAGAGCAAAGCAAACGTAGCATGCCCAAAAGTGAACCAACCCCTTGGACTGCTACGAAAAACACCATCGGATTTCAAAGTAGCCCGATCTAATTCAAAAATTTCACCTAATTGGGCACGTCTAGCATATTTTTTCACAGTAGCAGGATCAGAATAACTTACTCCATTAAGTTCGCCACCATAGAACTCAACAGTAACACCTACTTGTTCAACACTATACTTTGATTCTGCCCTTCTAAAAGGAACATCAGCTCTCACAATTCCGTCTTCATCTACCAAAACTACCGGAAATGTTTCAAAAAAAGTAGGCATACGACGTACAAAAAGCTCGCGCCCTTCTTTATCTCTAAAGACGGGGTGTCCTAACCATCCAACAGCAATTCCATCCCCATTGTCCATTGAGCCTGCTCTGAATAATCCCCCCTTTGCCGGATTATTACCAATATAATCATAAAAAGCTAATTTTTCGGGAATTTTAGACCAAGCCTCCGATAAACTAAGATTTTCGGCTAGCCCGGCACTAACTCTTCGATATATTTCTTGCTGAAAGTATCCCTGATCCCACTGATAACGAGTAGGACCAAATAATTCGATTGGGGTAGTTGCTGAACCATACCACATAGTTCCAGCAACAACAAAAGCTGCAAAAAAAACAGCAGCGATACTACTGGAAAGTACAGTTTCAATATTGCCCATACGTAATCCTTTGTATAGACGTTGAGGCGGACGGACACTAAGATGGAATAGGCCTGCTAATATGCCCAATGTACCCGCTGCAATATGATGAGAGGCTATTCCTCCCGGAACAAAAGGATCAAAACCTTCCGCGCCCCACGCTGGATTTACAGATTGTACTTTTCCAGTTAGTCCATAAGGATCGGACACCCATATTCCAGGACCATACAAACCTGTTACATGAAATGCGCCAAAGCCAAAGCAAGCTACCCCTGAGAGAAATAAATGAATTCCAAAGATCTTGGGCAAATCCAAAGAAGGTTTTCCCGTACGTTCATCACAGAATATTTCTAGGTCCCAATATACCCAATGCCAGATAGCTGCCAAGAAGCACAAACCGGAAAACACTATATGTGCCCCTGCCACACCTTCATAACTCCAAATACCCGGATTTGTTATAGTTCCTCCTGAAATACTCCAACCACCCCACGAATTGGTTATTCCTAAACGAGTCATGAAGGGTATAACGAACATACCTTGTCTCCACATTGGATCAAGAACGGGATCAGAGGGATCAAAAACCGCTAATTCGTATAAAGCCATCGAACCAGCCCAACCAGAAACTAGAGCTGTATGCATTATATGAACAGAAAGCAATCGACCGGGATCATTCAATACGACAGTATGAACACGATACCAAGGTAAACCCATGGAAATACCTCTTTATCAAAGAAAAATAGACACTATGTCACTTTATTTTATCGCATTGGAAAAGACTATATATACTAACTATGTACCTAACCTTTTCAGTAGATTCCGTATCAGAAAGGATTAATATTTATTCCATTCCATTGAAAATAACGGAACAATTTTGTTCGTAAGAACAAAGAGAAGCAGATCTATTCTATACCCGATAAGTACCAATACGCAATGGGAGGATTGGTCCCATTTTTGGGGAACGAATGGATAGATACTTGTTTATCATTCGAACGATCAATTTCTTCGTTCAAATTTTTTCTTTATTCATTCTGTCTTACTCTATAAACTTTCCAATCTATGTATCAAATAGAATAAAGAGAAAAAAGGGATGAAGACAATAAACCATTGATTGTTACGTTTCCATATTAAAGTGAAGTATAGTACTAAATTTTTTTCTTTAATTTAATGCCCATTGGTGTTCCAAAAGTACCTTTTCGGAGTCCTGGAGAGGAAGATGCGGTTTGGGTTGACGTATAGTGCGACTTGTCAGACATATTGGGTCATATGGGATTTACCCGTTCTCTCCCCTGATCGAGATATCCTCTGTTTCGCCCAAGAGATATTGTATTGAGTGAGGCATCAATCAATCATTCGGAGCGTGAAGTGCAATTAGATCAATTTATTTTATATTGGGGATCAATATTATCAATTTAGAAGAATTTATGGTTTACTTGGACTGATAAAATAAAGTATCCAGGCTCCGTTCAGAAAATACCAAATCGATAACAAATTGTTAATATAATATATGTATGATTACCACTTGTATCATAAATGATTCTTATACCTACTATTACTTTATACCTACTATTACTATAGTAGTGATAGTAGTGATCCCAAATTGCCAACCAACGGAATAGTATGATGAATACATCAAATAGTTTTGGGAAAGCAAGACACGAAATTAACAAAAAAAAAGAAGTCATAACAAAAAAATGGTACTGAGACCATTTGTCCTATATGTGCAAATAGAATTCGGACAGATCTTTTCCCGGGGTAGACCATGAACCTAAAAGAATTGAAAGGGCCCATTCAGTAACAAGACAATGACATCGTGATTTTAATATCGATGAAACAATACATCAATGATAGGTTAGTTTAATAAGTTCAGTAATCTCTTTTTTTTTTAGAGGGAAGGGAGCCTAAACTCATCTCGTTTTTTTTAATAGAAGACCTTTCATTAAGAAAACCTGTTACATAAAAAAAAAGAAATAAAACTGGAATCGACACATTGATTCTTTTTTTCTTTTTCGCAATTTTTTTTGAACCGTATGTATCCAAAGGTGCACGTACGGTTCCTAAGGGATGCAATTTTTTTCTATTTCCTAAGAGATACAATTTTGTCCTAATCAACCGACTTTATCGAGAAAGATTACTTTTTTTAGGCCAAGAGGTTGATAGCGAGATCTCGAATCAACTTGTTGGTCTCATGGTATATCTCAGTATAGAAGATGGTACTAAGGATCTTTATTTGTTTATAAACTCTCCCGGCGGATGGGTAATACCAGGAATAGCCATTTATGATACTATGCAATTTGTGTCACCTGATGTGCATACGATATGCATGGGATTAGCCGCGTCAATGGGATCTTTTATTCTGGTCGGAGGAGAAATTACCAAACGTCTAGCATTCCCTCACGCTTGGCGCCAATGAGTTTTTATTTGATTGAAAAAAAAAAGAAGACTATGCCTTCGCCACATTGATTATAAAAGAAAATTATAAGTAATAATAGCATGGCACTTCGGGTTCGATATGAACAAACCATTATTGTTTTTTCAT